TTATAAAACCTACGCATTATAAAAATAAAATATCGACAGGCCTAGTCTAGCCCTCCGCCTCTTCCTCTGAAGAACAAGAATTCGTCGATTAGATCAGCAGGATAAAAAATACCAACTTGTTTAGCAGGCGACACCCGGATTTGAACTGGGGATAAAGGATTTGCAGTCCCCCGCCTTACCACTTGGCCATGCCGCCAAATCCGATAAAAAAAATAGAAAAAAAAAATGATCTATATTTTATTATGAATTCTTTTTTATCCTTAATCCCATTCCATTGTACTTATCCCCTTCAAGAATGAATCCCTTTTTTTATTGGATCTGGTTTCGATTATTCTCTTAGATTGATTGTATCTCAAAACAAACACCGCTTTAAAACTCCCCCCTTTTTTAAATTCAAAGAAAAAAGGGAATGGTTCCTGACCTTAATTTTTCGCTGGGAAATCCTTTTTCTTTGAATTAGTGAACGGTTATAAAATTTATATCTCAAATTGTGTTTCCTTAATGGCATAAAGGAAAATGGCATAAAATAAATTGATTTACGACTAATCAATATCAATTCTTTTTAAAAAGAAATCCTTTTCAATTATAATTTTGAATTATAACAACATATATGTGTATATGTAAACACCAGAACAGAAATTGTTAGACAGAACAGATAGATACCAAGTTGGGTCTCTCTCTTATGCACATATCCCTGTAGAGAATTATCGTTCTTCCTTTTTTTATTGAATATATATTGAATAGAAAAGCAGATTTCATGCTGAATCCGTTTCTTTTTTGGTACCCAATCCGATCGTAATATCATAATAATAGGCAGAACTTGGATCAATTCTATACAAGACTCCATAAGCGTAATGGAAGTGGCAGAATTTTTTTTCTTTCAGTAATGTTTTTTCAATTCATTTCCATTTGTACCTGTCGCAAATTCGAACTTGCACCGAAAATGCTCTTCATTCCTCTATCTCGTCTCCATTCATGCGTATGAAATACAGATATGGAATCGACCAAAATTTCATGTGATTCAGTAAACATAATATACATTCTATCATTGCTAGATCAATTCGGATGGTTAGTTCGACGAGGAGTGATCCAATACAATATGGGATTTTTTCGATCAAGAGGAAATTTAAGATGCTCCGTAATGGGAATGAGAGAATGTCCACAATACCTGGATTTAGTCAGATACAATTTGAGGGATTTTGTAGGTTCATTAATCAGGGCTTGAGGGAAGAATTTCATAAGTTTCCAAAAATGGAAGATACAGATCAAGAAATTGAATTTAAATTGTTTGTGGAAAGATATCAATTGGTAGAACCCTTGATAAAAGAAAGAGATGCTATGTATGAATCACTCACATATTCTTCTGAATTATATGTCCCTGCGGGATTAATTTGGAAAACCGTTAAAGATATGCAAGAACAAACCGTTTTTATTGGAAACATCCCTCTAATGAATTCTCTGGGAACCTCTATAGTAAATGGAATATACAGAATTGTAATCAACCAAATATTGCAAAGTCCGGGTATTTACTACCGTTCAGAATTAGACCATAAAGGAATTTCCGTCTATACCAGTACTATAATATCAGATTGGGGAGGAAGATCAGAATTCGAAATTGATAGAAAAGCAAGGATATGGGCCCGTGTGAGTAGGAAACAAAAAATATCTATTCTAGTTCTATCATCAGCTATGGGTTCGAATCTAAGAGAAATTCTAGATAATGTTTGTTACCCTGAAATTTTCTTGTCTTTCCCAAATGATAAGGAGAAAAAAAGGATTGGGTCAAAAGAAAATGCCATTTTGGAGTTTTATCAAAAATTTGCTTGTGTAGGCGGAGATCCAGTATTTTCTGAGTCCTTATGTAAGGAATTACAAAAGAAATTTTTTCAACAAAGATGTGAATTAGGGAAGATTGGTCGACGAAATATGAACCGGAGACTAAATCTTGATATACCTCAGAACAATACATTTTTGTTACCACGAGATGTATTGGCTGCTACGGATCATTTGATTGGAATGAAATTTGGAATGGGCGTAATTGACGATATGAATCACTTAAAAAATAAACGTATTCGTTCTGTAGCAGATTTGTTACAGGATCAATTCGGATTGGCTCTTGTTCGTTTAGAGAATGCGGTTCGAGGGACTATATGCGGAGCAATCAGGCATAAATTTATACCGACTCCTCAAAATTTGGTAACTTCAACCTCATTAACAACCACTTATGAATCCTTTTTTGGCCTACACCCCTTATCTCAAGTTTTGGATCGAACTAATCCATTGACACAAACCGTTCATGGGCGAAAATTGAGTTATTTGGGTCCTGGAGGATTGACAGGGCGCACTGCTAGTTTTCGGATACGAGATATCCACCCCAGCCACTATGGTCGTATTTGCCCAATTGACACGTCAGAAGGAATCAATGTTGGTCTTATTGGATCCTTAGCTATTCATGCGAGAATTGGTCATTGGGGATCTATAGATAGTCCGTTTTATGAAATATCTGAGAAATCAAAAGAGACGCAGATGATTTATTTATCACCAAGTAGAGATGAATATTATATGGTAGCAGCAGGAAATTCTTTGGCCTTGAATAGGGGTGTTCAGGAAGAACAGGTTGTTCCAGCTCGATATCGTCAAGAATTCTTGACTATTGCATGGGAAGAGATTCATCTTAGAAGTATTTTTCCCTTTCAATATTTTTCTATTGGAGCTTCCCTTATTCCTTTTATTGAGCATAATGATGCAAATCGGGCTTTAATGAGTTCTAATATGCAGCGCCAAGCAGTTCCGCTTTCTCGGTCCGAGAAGTGCATTGTTGGAACTGGGATGGAACGCCAAACGGCTCTAGATTCAGGGCTTTTAGTTATAGCCGAACACGAGGGAAAGATCATTTATACAGATACTCACAAGATCATTTTCTCAAGTAATGGTGACACTATAAACATTCCATTAGTTATGTATCAATGTTCCAACAAAAACACTTGTATGCATCAAAAACCTAAAGTTCAACGAGGTAAATGCATAAAAAAAGGACAAATTTTAGCGGACGGTGCGGCTACAGTTGGGGGGGAACTCGCTTTAGGAAAAAACGTATTAGTAGCTCATATGCCATGGGAAGGTTACAACTTTGAAGATGCAGTACTAATTAGTGCACATCTGGTATATGAAGATATTTATACTTCTTTTCACATTCGAAAATATGAAATTCAGACTCATGTGACAAGTCAAGGTCCTGAAAGAATTACTAAAGAAATACCGCATTTAGAGGCTCATTTACTTCGCAATTTAGACAGAAATGGGGTTGTGATGCTAGGATCTTGGATAGAAGCAGGTGATATTTTAGTAGGTAAATTAACACCTCAAACATCGAATGAATCGTCCTATGCCCCCGAGGATAGATTATTACGAGCCATACTTGGCATTCAGGTATCCACGGCAAAAGAAACTTCTTTAAAACTACCTATAGGCGGAAGGGGTCGAGTTATTGATGTAAGATGGATCCCGAAAAAGGGGGGTTCCAGTTATAATTCAGAAATAATTCGTGTATATATTTCACAGAAACGTGAAATCAAAGTAGGTGATAAACTAGCTGGAAGACATGGGAATAAAGGTATCATTTCCAAAATTTTGCCTAGACAAGATATGCCCTATTTGCAAGATGGAACAACTGTTGATATGGTCTTCAACCCATTAGGAGTACCCTCACGAATGAATGTGGGACAGATATTTGAATGTTCGCTCGGGTTAGCCGGGGATCTGCTAAAGAGACATTATAGAATAGCACCTTTTGATGAAAGATATGAGCAAGAGGCTTCAAGAAAACTAGTGTTTTCTGAATTATATGAAGCCAGTAAGCAAACAAAAAATCCATGGGTATTTGAACCCGAGTATCCGGGAAAAAGTCGAATATTTGATGGAAGAACAGGAGATCCTTTTGAACAGCCTGTTCTAATAGGAAAGTCTTATATCTTGAAATTAATTCATCAAGTTGATGACAAAATCCATGGGCGTTCCAGTGGACATTACGCACTTGTTACACAACAACCCCTTAGAGGAAGGGCCAAGCAAGGGGGACAACGAGTAGGAGAAATGGAAGTTTGGGCTCTAGAGGGATTTGGTGTTGCTCATATTTTACAAGAGATGCTTACTTATAAATCTGATCATATTAGAGCTCGTCAAGAAGTACTTGGTGCTATGATCATTGGAGGAACAGTACCTAACCCGGAGGATACTCCAGAATCATTTCGATTGCTTGTTCGAGAACTACGATCTTTGGCTCTGGAACTGAATCATTTCCTTGTATCTGAGAAGAATTTCCAGATTAATAGGAAGGAAGCTTGATCTGAGTAAATTAAGAATTACTATTCTATGATCGATTGGTATAAACATCAACAACTTCGAATTGGACCAGTTTCGCCCCAACAAATAAAGGCTTGGGCCAATAAAATTCTACCTAACGGAGAGATAGTTGGAGAGGTGACAAAACCCTATACTTTTCATTACAAAACAAATAAACCGGAAAGAGATGGATTGTTTTGTGAAAGAATCTCTGGTCCTATAAAAAGTGGAATTTGCACTTGTGGAAATTCTCGAGTAATCAGAGCTGAAAAAGAAGACCCGAAATTTTGTGAACAGTGCGGGGTGGAATTTGTTGATTCTCGGATACGAAGATATCAAATGGGATACATCAAACTCGCATGTCCAGTGACCCATGTGTGGTATTTGAAACGTCTTCCTAGTTATATCGCGAATCTTTTAGATAAACCTCTTAAGGAATTAGAAGGCCTAGTATACTGTGATGTGTGATTTGATCGAAATTAAAATTTTACAGATTCGTAATGAGAAACTGTCATCCCATTCAATCTGATTGGGGTGCCCCCGACTCTGACATGTGTCTTGGGAGGAGTAACATGAAGCTCAGAATTATGGGTGTATTGAATACTTCCAAATGAAAGGGGAATTGATCCATGGCCCATTCCATAAGGGAGAAATAGGAA